TATTTACAAGTGGTATTCAAGCTCTTATTTTTGCAACTTTAGCTGCGGCTTATATAGGTGAATCTATGGAGGGACATCATTGAAATAGTCTTTTTTTTTAGCTTAGCACCAAGCAATGTATGTGCATCTAAAGATGATTTACTTAAGGAATAGAAATATACAAGACTATATATACGATAGAAAGCAATAGGAAGAAAAAAATCAAAAATTACGATATTAGAGAGTTGTAAAAAAAAAAAGGAAAGAGATCTTTTAGATCTTTTTCCTAAAATTCTCCTTTCGTCCACTTAACATGCTACCTTTTCGACGAATATTGCCCTTCTATTATATTGGTCGGTCAGCCAATCTTCTTATTCAAATCATAATTTGAATAAATAAGATATATGTTTACAACGTGTGATTAAATAAAAAACAGTAGAAAAGATTTGACTTTACAGTTGATTTTATTCAACAATTGACCAAACCAAAAGAAAATATTAATAAATTAAATAATAAATTGCATGAACTTAGATCAATCAAATAATGATATTTCTATGCAATGCAATAATTCGCACTACTCAATTTCATTAGCCCATTTAGAATGTATTCGGTTGGAATAATGATAAAGAAACCGGAAGGGAGAAAATAATTGGGGATTCCTGAAAAAAATGAATTGATTCTCGAATCCAATTGGGTTTACGTTATGGAAGAAAGACATGTATATGTCATATATATGTCATATTAGATATTGACTAGTTATATATGAACTAAAGATATATTTCATTTTCCCTACTACCGTGTGTGGGTTCAAATAGAAGTCCTTTCGTATCGTTGTGGCTGTGAATTGGCTGAATAAAGAGATGAAATCAAGAAAAGATGAAAGAATTGAAATAAGAGTTCGGAACCAAGAAATGGAAGAACGAAAGTTCTATGAATTCATAAAAACTCTGTGGATATAAACGAAAAAAGAGATGTCGAAGTAGTTCGGATTATTCAATAATATTCTTACTTAAATTCGAAGTTCTTAGTTACTTCCACTAGATGAATCCTATCGATGGAATAATTAAGTCATAATTCATTGGCTGATTGTATCACTAACCATTTCTTTTTGTTGGTACGAGGAACTTATCATGAATCCACTGATTTCTGCTGCTTCTGTTATTGCTGCTGGATTGGCTGTAGGGCTTGCTTCTATTGGACCTGGAGTTGGTCAAGGGACTGCTGCGGGTCAAGCCGTAGAGGGTATCGCGAGACAGCCCGAGGCAGAGGGAAAAATACGAGGTACTCTATTGCTTAGTTTAGCTTTTATGGAAGCTTTAACGATTTATGGATTGGTTGTAGCATTAGCACTTTTATTTGCGAATCCTTTTGTTTAATTTTCGAAAAACACATATTTTTCCTATTTTATTGCCTTGGACTTGTCGTTTGCTTTTTCAAATTAAATCAAGATTTCCCTCCTACAATTCCTTATTCGTTGAGAAAATAACCTACGGGAAGGGCTGATTTGCAGATGAGGAATTAGCATACCGACTCTCTTTCATCCTTCCCGTTCGTAGTCAAGCGAAACTCTTTTTATGAGGTGTTGCAACAATCAAGGAGTAGTTCATACTTTATCTTTATAACTCGAATATTTTTTGACTCGATTTCAAATTTCAAAAAGAATAAAAAAAAATAATAAATAAGTGATAGAAAAAGAACTCTGGTCGATTTTTTAGTCAAGAGGAGATTATATGAAAAATGTAACCGATTCTTTCGTTTCTTTGGGCCACTGGTCATCTGCCGGGAGTTTCGGATTTAATACCGATATTTTAGCAACAAATCCAATAAATCTAAGTATAGTGATTGGTGTCTTGATCTTTTTTGGAAAGGGAGTGTGTGTGAGTTGTTTATTTCAAAAATAGGCTGGATCCAATCAGCTGTACCCTTTTTTCCTTTCCGTTATAACTAGGAAAGGAAGGTGCATAATCTCGCGAATTACTTCTTAAGAAATTATATGTAAGAACCATAGCATTTCGTGATTAATTGGCAAATCCACTTTGATTCTCTAGCAACCAATAATGAGGGGCTGTTAAGATGGTTAAAGCAAACCGTTTGAAGTCTAGGCGCAACATGGTACTCTTTCTACCACTATAGTTAATATAGAGGTGGTTTAAAAATGAATATTTTATCAATATAGAACACTCATCTCGATAAAATGATTTGAATCACTTATTCTAAAAAAGGGAATTTTCCCTCTTTTAGCCAATGCAGAATTGACGACCTATGCCTTATGTATAAGTAAGAAGAATTGTTTGGATTTGAACTGAAGAAAAAAAAAGAAACAACTTTGTTGACAATTACATATTTTTATTTTGTCAGAAGAGTCCTCGAAGTATTTTGGTTTTGCATTAGATTCGTTTTTTCCTTTTTTTGGACTTTGAATAAAGAAGAGAGGATAGGCTCATTACATTCATAAAAAATGAGAATTGACTCTAAGTAATTGAGCGTGAGAGCCAAATGAATCGAAAGATTCATGTTTGGT